TTTGTTTGGTTTGGTCTTTTCTTTTGGTTTTTCGAAAAGCAAAGAATGTAAATCCTCGTTTGCGTCTAGAATTCCAAAAAATATTTGAATCCAGGGGGAGAAGGGCTATTAAGACTTCACGATTCCCTTGATCGAAAATAGAAAAGGGGGCAAAAATAAAGACTCCCCTTTCAGCAAGCCCTATCCTGTTTCACGGCGACAGCCGGGAAAGCAGGTACGGATTAGATCAAATGGAGAAATAGAGGTCCAGTCTGTATTAGATAGCGATTTCTCCTTTTTAGTGATTTCTCCCCTTCTGTTTTGACTTACGAAGGTTAACAAAACAACAAAAATAGACCTTATTATTCCTACAGGGGGTATTACCAAGTATTTTACTTGTGTTTAATCTGTTCCAATTCGAAATCATAATCGATTTTTGGGATTGGTTTCTGAATAGTGTATAGTGTTCGGGCAGAATCCCCTTTTGACTCTGCCCCATTGATTCCACTATTATATTATTATATTATAGAATTTAATTAATATTAATAAGGACTAGTGGAATAATTCTTTCCTATTTATATTTATAGAGATAAGGGGCATAATTCACATGGATATAGTAAGTCTCGCTTGGGCTGCTTTAATGGTAGTCTTTACATTTTCCCTTTCACTCGTAGTGTGGGGAAGAAGTGGACTTTAGAAGCACTATTAACTAAGTTGAAGAATCAAAAAAAACGTATCGATTGTTTTATTGATCGTTCTACAACGCGCCTTGAACCCGTTCAAATAGAAATCTTCGAATTCCACTGGAACCCAACGGGGTAATCTATGATATAAATCATACTCTTTCAATCAAAGGAATATTTCAGCAATTCCCGTGTTTTTATTTCGAAAAGAAAGGGATTCACTACAATTCTTCCGAAATTCTCTATGGAATGGGTTCTTACTATCTTTCTAAGAATCTTTTGAAATCTAGATAGTGTGGAAGACCAGACCTTTTTGAATTTCTTTCCCCCTTTGCTGCTCAAAGAAGAAGTCGTTTTGTTTTTGTTAAGGGCATACACACTTTCTATGAGAAATGATATATATATTGTGATATATTGTGGTTGTCTAATAAGAGATAATGAGATCTTGCCTCGGACGAATCACATATTGGCCATTTACCATACTTTGAGAAAGGCGTTTCTGCTTGATCGACTTAGTTCATCTGGTGGTTTGGGTGTTAAAAATCGGTAAGGTTTTCTCTTCCTTATTGAAAATTGAAAGGAATTCCAATCCTAAGATAAGAATTATTTTCATTGCCGATTGATCGGAACAAATAGATTTATCAAATTGGATGTTATGTCAATTCCCTACAATATTCTCTTATAGAGATGTATAGATGTGGAAATGAATTCCCTATATTGTAGATTGATTGATAGAAACTTAAGCCTTTATCCTTATTTTAATCTAGATTAGAACTTTAGAGACTAAGTAAGAGCTAGATGGGATGGCAAGAAAGAAATAGATGAATCCTTACTACCATCCCATCTAGCTCTTAGAATACTTCCGATTCTAGTCCGCTCATTTTATTTATTATTTAATATTGAAGTTAAGATGTGAAATTGGAATACTTTTCATTTGACTTCGTCAATTTTTGATCAAAACTCACAAGAAAAGTTTCATTCAAATTAATTTGAAAATGCAATTGAATTAATCCTTTTGACTTTCTGTTTTTACGTAAATGATAAGTAGAAAGGCAGTAGGAACTAGAATGAATAGTGCAGTAGCAATAAATGCAAGAATATTTACTTCCATAATCTCATTGGTTTGTTTACTTCGCAATAACTCGGGATTTAATCCCCTAGAGATGATAAATCTTTCGTCTGTAAATTCAATGAATGAATTATCTCCCGATGATTTTGAATCGGATCAATATCACGAATAACAATATCTGATCTATTAAATAAAGTCGTCGTCGAGACTTGATTAGTATAACATAGGAAGTCCTTTTATCCATACCGAATCCAAATTGCGATTCCTAGCCCAATAAATCGAAAATTTTTTTATTTAACATCGGTTTCTTTGTTTTCTACTTTAACAAAGACTAAAAACTAAACGGAAAAATAGTAAAGAAGAAAGAAATAAAGACCCCCCTTGCCTTTGATTTGTTGATTTGGAAATGAGAGTATGTCCCCCGACACCCTTTACTAGTTCATCGAAAGGGAAAAATGAATTTAGGGATTTATTGGATCCGTCGGGACGGGACTGGCGGGGCTCGAACCCGCAGCTTCCGCCTTGACAGGGCGGTGCTCTAACCAATTGAACTACAATCCCGGTAAAATTAGGGGATATAGCAGAAAATTCTCTTCTTTTTTATCTTCGTATGGTATGGCAGGGAGGTTATACAATCTCATGGTGAGTTGGCGGATAATTGGGCCGAGCTGGATTTGAACCAGCGAAGACATATTGTCAACGAATTTACAGTCCGTCCCCATTAACCGCTCGGGCATCGACCCAGGAAAAATGAATTTTAGGCTTATTG